GAGTGGTTTTATTCGAAGCGCTTCGTGATTTTCAACCAATTATGTGCTTCAATATAATTACCTGGAGTAAGCGCTATAGCTTGTTTCCAATACTCAGCAGCTTGATCGGACCAAGCTTCCGCAATTTCAGAATCACCCTGTAGAATGGCCTGTTCTCCCCGGTCGGAATAGGTGGTTCCTTCCCTTAGAACCGTACTTGAGAGTTTCCTATCTCATACGGCTCAAAAATCGATTCTTTTTGTGTCCTATCTTAATCTACCCTATGCTAACTGAATTAGATTTCTCATAAACCTATCCCATTTTTTCTTGGGTTAACCAGAAGAAGTTAATTACATAAGTTTCAAACCCTAATTTTGATCAATAATCAGAATCAGTTTGATCTTTTCTCCCACCTTCAGAAGAATGAAGCATAGGTATCCCCACAATATCGTTAGAATTTTCTGAAAGGTAACTATCTCGGTTTCATATATGGAATTCATATAGAATCTTTGAAAAAGACTTTTTTCCATAAGAAAAAAGAACTTACTATCTTTGGGATCTGATGCTACACCGCTGCTCAATACCTTAGTGGATTGACTCTATTACATAAGTTGATTCCTAACTTTTGTCCCATATCATGACATAAGTAAGCAGTTCTTAACTGTATCGACTCAATAGCTCGCTAATTGATCTTTACGGTGCTTTCTCTATCAATTTGATCCTTTATCCATAGAATATAGTATATAGGCTGCACTCATTTTTTTTTCTTCCTATTTTGGTTCTCGTGAAGTCTCTTTCCTTGCTACAGCTGATAAAAATCGTTGCTTTGGACGATGCATTATGTAGAAAGCCTATTTTTTCTAGTATTTACTAGCCAATTTGATCTTTGCTTTTTTTCCTTATTTCTATAGTGGAGATAGTCGCACGTAATGACAGATCACGGCCATATTATTAAAAGCTTGTGGTAAGAATGGGTTTCGTTCTAGTGCCCGGAAATAATATTCCAAAGCCTTTGTATGCTCTCCATTGCTTGTGTGTATAAGGCCTATGTTATAGAGTATATAACTTCGATCATAGGGATCAATTTCTGGTCGCGTAGCTTCATAATAATTCTGTAAAGCTTCCGCATAATTTCCTTCGGATTGAGCCAACATCCGTTACGGTCGTTCATTCTATTCAAAAAATCTCCGTTCCAGAACCGTACATGAGATTTTCATCTCATACGGCTCCTCCCTTCTGCGCATAGTACTAAGGGGAATAATCCATAGAATAAAAATTGAACTATTCTCATCTCATTATGAACTGAAAGGAACTAGTATTTTTACAAGAAATCTCTAGCCAGCCTTCCCGCAAGAGGTTTTTTCTTAACACCAATCATATTAGTGTTAGATATAAATGGTAACTCCAACAATTTCTTTGTTCTCAACGCCTTCTATTTCCAGGAATTAGTCACTTCAACGATCTTTGATGGTTATACGGGTATCCGAAGTACAAACGAGATGGATGTTTGTTGTCCCAACCATTCTTGTTAGTCCCGATACCGATAAGGAAAGGGGGAATTTATAACAAAGTTTTTGTGTTGTTGATTCCTAGGTGTAGTGCTTTTTCCCTTATGCCGTCTATTGGTACTGATGTAGTGTAGGATTGACCCGCAATACAGAACCCATAGGTGTAACCTTTCGCTCAATACTCAAATCAACAATTGAAACATCTGAGGCTGCATCAATCGAGGATACACGATAGAAGGAATTGTTCTATCTCCAAACTTCACCTTCACCGAGCGTAGGTTTATTTCAAGAATTTCGTTCTTTCTATACCGAACCGCGTCTCTTTCTCGTAAGACTGAGGTGAGGGCTAAAAAAAACAAGAAAAAAGAATCAAATCGCACCATCTCTGTAATAGGTAAATGCCTTTTTTTCTCCTGAAGTTGTCGGAATTATTCGTAATAAGATATTGGCTACAATTGAAGAGGTCTTATCAATAAAATTTCCATTTATATTAGATCTAGGCATAATTAGCAATCCATTCTAGAATTCTTTTCATTACCCCTGGGGAAAATGATCCCACAAACAAAGCAAAGGAATTATACAGTACGAAATAACATAAAAACAGACTAATTTTATTCTAATAAATAGATATTAAATAGATATGGGCTTTCCACTTAAATTGTCCCCTTTTGTTTGGGAAAGATATGAGATATTGGAATCAGATTGATTTCATTCCCATTTTTGTAGTATACCAATGAGCGGAACTATTACTATTTCATCTAAGTTAAATAACCAAGGACTTTTTTTACTACAGATTCTGATAACTCGAGAAGTTTTGATTTGGTTATGATCCAAAGAGAAAAAAGAATGGAATAATCATTCCATGAAAAAATAGAGTAGAGTAACCATACCTTCTGTTTGCATAACGTGTATACACCACGCCATACAATCGAAATATCAAAATCCATGGGACGATTCATAAATTTGGAATAGATCCGCGGGGTAGCTGATGAATGAGAGAAGTTTTTGTTGAG